GTGGCACTAGCCTTTCTTTCTTTACTTTGAAGGGCCTTTTTCCCTTTTGGAAATCAAGGGTAAGCTTTTTTTTTAATAATATATATATAATAATAACGGATCTTGAATAAGAATCTTAAATAGAACTAATGAATCTTCCTTTGTAGGAACTTCACTTTCACTCCTGAAGTCAGGTCTGCCTTCCCCCACAGAACCAGATTCTGTCTTCTAATCCTAAGAGTTTGGCGCCGCGGAGTCTGCTTTAGAGGAGAAAACTTCTTTCCCGGGAAAGGTTGATCTATAATAAAGAGGTCACTTAATCAGAGGTTGTCTCCTCATCGGTTGATGTCTCCAATCAGTAATTGATTCTATAAAAATAAGATAGTCTAACTCTAACCGCTGAACCAGTTTTTGTTGCTCGATCATATTATATCTCTTAATCCTATGAGGAAACATAGTATGCTACCACTTGTCTTTGTTGCTGAGTCGGTTTCTTTTGCTCAACCATATTCTGTAGAGGAATCGGCTGTGTTCCTTCTACTGATTTCATAGCTGGGATGGGTAGGCTTTTCATTTTCATTTGAATAAGATCCAATCTCTAAGACTAAGATAAGTAAGATACCACATCACATCTTTTGACGTTCGTAGATAGCAAAAAAAAAGAAAGAGGAATCCTAGCCTTTTATCGGCTCCTCAAGCAAGCGCGATAGCTAAATCCAGCAAGCCATAAAAGAAAAGCGGATATAAGAGAAAGGCAACGAACGCATAAGCACACGAGTACTTAGTAGACTTATGGGTTGGATGCTTCTTTACGGCTCTATAGTAAGCTCCAGCTATGGATAGTTCGAGGAAGCCCCTATCGATACCATTCATTAAAGGGAGAAATCGTGAATAACTAATACGAACAGCGGCAGAATAAAAGCCGAAAGCCAGAGCTGACTTTCACGAATAAACCCCGGTAAGGTTACCTGTGTTCTTCACGGCTAACTGATGATCACCTAGGGGCACGATCGCTCTTTCACGTTCGCACTTTCAGGAAAGAATCCCAGCCAGCGCTCTTTACTCTGTATGTACCTATGGAGGGGCATCACGTACCCACCATGGAATAACTAACCTCAGTAGAGGCATCTGCGTACCGTGTATGTACCTCGCGAGGGTTTTGACTTTTCTCTTGGCTAGCTAGCAGGGAGAGAACTAACGGAGGGTAACCAGCGTTCTTCCTTTACCGAAGTTCCTTTCACGAGTGAAGCGCTAGAGGGGTTTCTAATTCCTTTGGCTTAACCTTTACTTCAGTTCGAAAAAAGAAAATAGGGGAGCAGTGCGCAATAAGTCGACTAAAGCGCGTTCAGGGAAGAACCGGAAGATCAAAAGGAAGGGCATTTCATATCCGATAGGATAGTGAAAGCAGAAGACAGCTGGAAGAGCAGAGATACAGGAAGAAGAGAAGTAGACTTGCGTACGGCTGTACGGGGATGAAATAAGAACACAGTAAAATCAAGAGCTATTACTTGAAGACCAGCTAAGAAGTCGACTGCTTACTTTCTTTCCTTAAGTCGACGATTCCCCTTCCTTTTCTAAGCTTTGACAAAGCCAGATCGTCAAATTGCATAGAAAGAAGATCCGGTGCGACGAGAACTCATCCAATGCGGTTTTGTTCTCTCAGTCAGACAGTATATCGCTCTTAGCAGCAGTTCATTGGTCATACCATCGGTGATGACTAGCAGCCCTCAAGTCCTACCCTAGTTTCGAATCTAGTCTCGGCATCAAGTAAAGACCGGAACTGCTTGAATTCCGACATCAGACGCATAGACAGAAGGCTAGATGCATCAATTGCAATGTCCATAAAGTCAAGCTTTAGTCTCCGTCAAATGTTATGAATTCACCGTCCCTGGAAGGCTGGCTCACTTTCTTCGGATTCGAACCCCCCAGGCCACAAGCCAGTCAGTTTGACCAAGAATGCCCACGAACGGTATAATTATGAATAATAAGAGCAACCGGTAAACGAGTGCGAAGGTAGTCTAGTCTCCTTCAGGCGAGTTGAACGAACGATCTACTCAAGCTCTTGAGAGCGAGCAGAATAGCCTGGGTCTTTCAAATCCAATAAGTAGTTAACCCGAAATTGGCTTTTATATCGTCTACCTCCGTCTCGCATGAGAAATCGAATTCGAGGTGATCAAAACTAGCCAACGAACTCAGCTGGCGAGTGTGAGGCTATGGATAAAGTCTAAAAAATAAAGAAATAAGCAAGTTATCGAAGGGAGGTCAGACACCTCTTCCAGAGCCTTCAAGGCGAGGAAACTACTTTGATTTTGGACAGCCTGCGGGAACACGAGCAAAGGCAACTTCCAAGTCAGCGGGTACTAGCCTGACAGCCCGACCTCACTCAGGAATAGACACTCGAAAGGCCATCAATCAAAGGAAAGAGTCTCCTCTCCGGGAAACTCGCCTCTCGGTCAGCAGCTCCTCGGTCTCGAACTCATATGGTCCATTGTCCTTGAAACTCTCATCTGTGCCTCTGGTCTTGAAAGCTATATCCTCTGGAAAGCCATCACTCAGACACAGGAAGAGCTTTGGAACCCTCTCTCCGTCTCTCTCAAGCCATTTTCAAAGTAAGCTGATCAATCTTCTATCCAGCAAGGGGCGCCGCCCTCCCCCTCGCTATTCTCCACCCTCTGACCTTCCTTTTATTCAAATGAATACAAAAAAGACGAAATAAAAAGATCAAGCCTAAAATCAGTATTCCAAAAAGTACTACATTTCGACCTCTTGTCATGATAGCGGTACCTTCTGATCCTAGATAACTGGCGAAAGAAAGCGAAAGGAAACTACTGAGCAGAGGCAAAAAGCGTTGCCTAATAAAACGAATATCTTTTGGATAAATGTTTTTTTCTCTACGGGCCTCTTGAATCCTTTCAATCCATATTTAATTTTTTTTTTTGAATGCTCAAAATTCTACTTTTTCATCTATCATATCAGTCGAGTCGATCCGATTCGTTCTTATCTATAGATAACGCAAGAGAGAACTTATGACTTCGCGGATGGAGAGGGATTCGAACCCCCGGTATTCCTATCAATACTTCGGTTTTCAAGACCGACTCTTTCAACCGCTCAGACATCCATCCCCTTCGCGCTTCGCCCGCCCTATCTATCCGCGCGCTGGCAGGTAGGGGCTTATCTATGTGATTCGCTACGCTTGCTTGCGCCTATCGGCGGACTCTATTGCCTGCCGGTTAGCGAAACTTTTCGGGTAGTACGAATTGCTACGCTTCGCTTGTTTCTATATGATAATATGCACCTTGGTTGCTGCGCTCCCCGCGGGTAATAGCAAGAGAGTGAAGAACGAATGATCCTCCAAACAAAAAGAGTGATTGAGTCCGACTAAAGCGAGTGAGTGAAAGGCGTGGCAAGAGAGCGAGTTCGACTCGCGAACGATCAGCAAGTGAAGGACCAACCCTTTTACGCCAGTACTGTTGCGAGACTGGTACTTGGCGGCTCACAAGCAACATATAGACTAAGGTTGCCCATCACTCACTCGCTCTTTTTTGAGGGCTCTTTCTATTCTCTTTCTAGTATGGTTCCCCTATAAGAACACTGAACGCCCAGTTTCGCAGAGCAGCTCCCTCCCCGGCCCACAGCATAGTGTGGAATCTGGATCGTTTCATCGAGCACCATTCCTTTTAGATAGAAAGGTGTTCTGACTCTATTGGATCAAGTCATAACCTACGCCTTCTACTAGTATACTACCTACTATGGGGAGACTAAGCTCTATTTTAGAGATTGGACTCTCTTACTGTGATTAGCCCCAGAAGCTGTTCCCAAGCCACTCTTATACTACTCCTTACCCTTGTCACTTAAAGGGCGAAGTCGCTGAAGCGAGTCTAAAGGCCAAAGAGTGATCTTTGAACGCTACTACGCATCCTTACTAATAGTATAGCGTAAGGTAGGTATGGGTATAGCAGGACTTGAACCTGCGACCATTAGGTTAAAAGCCCAATGCTCTACCAACTGAGCTATACACCCAAAAAAATATGTAGTAGTAAATAAGGATTGGTGCGGAAAAGAAAAGAGGGGGGCCCCTCTTCTTCTCATCATATTAAGGGGGCTTGGGCTCTAAAGCCGGCCTTACTCAACAAGCACCTTTATTAGTAAGGTTGCTTGTTTCCACTCATTGAAGATTCTATCTACAAAAGAAGGCCAACGGGGGATACTAAAGTTGCTCTCACTGACACCATCTACGAGAAGGTGAGGTCGTCTTTCTTTCCAGCTATCATACGGTTCGTTCGCCTTAAAGCCTTAAAGACGGAGAAAGGGAGGAGCAGTTATCTATGTAATTACGGTCTTTGTTGACCGTTGTTCCGGTCAAGCACTCTCTTTTCTTTGTCCAATTCCGTCTTACCAAACAAGACTGACTTCTGACCAACCCGCGAAGGGTTGTGAGGTTGTTGGACCAGGTACGAAGAATGAATCTATATCTGTGTACGGAAGTTGCTGGCCGGCGGCCGCTCAACTGTTCGAGCGCAATGCAGTGGTGGTTGGTTCCGATTCGACAAGGGTAGAATGCCTGGTCGAAGGTCCAATACAGTAGGTAGCAGGTGTGTTCGTTTTGGCTCCCGAACGAGAACGATAAATAAATAGGCGATGCGCCATCCTTGCTGCTACGTACGTTGACCTTGACTTGACGGATTCATCCAATTGAACTCACACTCAAAGGAGGACCGCAAGCTCGGGGCTCGACGAAACAGAAAGTATCAGCATTCAGAAACTTCTTGGGGGTAGCAGTGAAAGAAAGAGCCCGGCATTCATTTCTTCATTCATATTCATAGCTGAGTCTACTAAAAGAGAGACCAGCCTCATCGTGGTGATTAGAGGACATCTCTGATCGTTCACCTCTAATGTGACACGTTCCCTCCCAGTTATTTATATGATCAACGGGATCAGTCGGCTAGAGAGCGGGGCTATTCTTCTTCCGGGGGGGCAAAGTCGTCCCCTCTACTGATCGAACCCTCAGTTCGAAGGTCTTC